TAATAATAATAATCCATTTTATGTGACCCCAATACATCTTGCATGCATAAGATAATTATATAATAAAGAAGCCCTTGGCATAGAAGCTGTGAAAGAATAGGCTGCTGGAGGAAGAACCGCCCAAAAGCGGGAGAGAAGCGGAACGGGCAAGTCAGCCAGAGCTACTTTGAGGGAAGCCAGCTCCTCATCTGACTTTGAAGGTCGGTGTCGAGGAATGGCATGGTCTCCGGGAGAAAGAAAGCCAAAGGAGCGAAAGGCACACCATCCTAGGTAAGCAGCATCTTTGAAGCGGCATCTCACTCAATATACGCAATTCTCATATCTGTCTTTTCCGGCCGATTCCATGCCACTCTACTTTGGACCCTCTTGCAGGAGCTCGGACTGAGTCTAGTTTAGGTCCATCCGAGGGTTTGGACGTCACTTCTTCACTTTTCTGCTTTTTGGATGGGTGCTCTCCCCCGAGTGAAGGCATAAGCCGTAGACAGTCACTAGTTTGATCGCTATGCCATTCTCGGCAACGATGTGGTGATAGCTGATCGACGAGTTGCTTCGGTCTACCTTGTTGAATCATCTACATTGATTGAGGACTCGATGTCAGAATGCATTCTTCCCTGTTGTAGAAGTTTTCATCTAGTTCCTGTAGCTAGTCGTAGATGCATATTCTAGCTGCTATACAGATCGGCTATGCGAAATGGTTCCTGCTAACTTGCGAAGATAGGGAGCACTACCTTAGTCGCTTAACGGGGAGCTAGCCCTACAAGAGATAGATCTTAAACTTACTATATCCGAAAAGCGGATCCGATCCATGCCAACATAAAGACCATACCTTCCATAAACCTTCATGTGAAAGACGGCGGGTCCAGTCTCATCCCATTCCCAAGCGAACAACGCCATTCATCTCTCAAGTTCTCAGTCCCCTATGATAAAGAAATAGAGGCAGCAAACAGGCAAACAGCCTTGTAGGAGTACCAGCTATAGTAGTCAGCCCACTGGGTCTACCCTTTGCGTTCATCTTGTCAGCCGTTGGTTGCTTTGTTGCTGGCTGGATGGCTTGCTTTCGTGCTTCTGGTTGATTTCCTTTGGGTTTCCGGCGGGAGAAATCCCAGTAAAATGAAAGATATCAGAGAATGGGAGAACTAGACCTACCGGAAGAGGTGTAGCTGCTTTCAGGTTTGTTTAAGACAGTAATCCAAACAAAAACAGCCTTCCCTTGGCTTTGATCCAATTCCGAAGCTCGTTTGCTCACTAGCCGATGTCATTTTAAATTGACTTAGTTAGAAAAGTATGGATATTTTAAGTAGAAAGAAGTTTCTTTACCTTCCCCGGGGGTAGTGGTATATACGATACAGATTTCTTTTAGGAATGATCTATCCCTTTCAAGTGCCTATACCTGAGAGTTCTCTCCATTAGAAGATGCCAGTCTGACTCTGTACTTGGTAACAATCCCTTCTGTGCACACTTCCTTCCGGGTTGGCACAAAAGCAACAGAGATTGAAACTAAGGCTAGGCTCCTCGAACCAGATTCTATTAGATCTTATCCCGTAATTCGCTAATCTCGATGAAAGAGCAGGTAACTACATAAGGCAGCTTTCCCCGCTCTGTCTTCTCTACGATTTTTGGGTACTTTACTTACTCGTCTCGTGCACGGAATCAAACAAGAAAGAGGAGGTTGCCTGATGGGACGTCGGCCTTTTTTTTATAAGGACTTTGCGGTTCTATTAAAAAGGAAATTTCCAGGTAAGATGCTGACTTTTGCCGGGGTTGAACCCCTCTCTTCTAGTAGCAGCCCTTCCTCCAAGACTTGAATCAGTAAGAGCGGATCTTGTAACTTTTGAATTGCACCTTTCCCAAATGTCTGCAAACTTCTCCTCATATGGAGGTGTCGAGTAAGGCACTTCTCTCCTGTACTGAATGCTTCCTTATTCACTCTAATCCTACGCCTCCCTCGGTTCACGTCAAAGCCCGGAGAAAGCCCATCGCGGCAGCATAAGACACGACAAAAAAGAAAAAGACTGGAGCAGATTTTCGTTTATTCCATCGAGCTAAAGCAAGAGCGAAAAGCCAGCAGTAAGGTCCGGAGCTGGATCCGAAGCGGCGGGTCACCAAACTACGACGTCAATTACATCGAACCTTTTGAAGCACCAGTAGAGGTCAGTCTTAGGCCTACAATGATCAAGAGGGGTTAGCGTGGGCTGTCGATGGAAAGAGGAAAGGAGCCGATTAGTAGTACATAAACCTCTTACTCTTCATCCAGATGACAGTAACTCTTAAGGGAGTGTAAAGGGTACAACCAACTGGAAGAGAAAATGAAAGGGAAAAGACCGCTGTAGGACGGAAGCTATACGGCGGAGAAGAATCCACTCCGGGTCGGAGGAGCGGCTTTTAGTAGAAGAAAAAGACAAGTCGATATCGGCAAAGATAGATAAGGGGATCGGCGCTATGAGATAAAAAGACGGGCGGTATGTCTCCTTCCATTCGATGGTCAACCTATACACGGTCTCAAAATAAGTTAATATATATATTCATAATATATATATTTTCAATAATAGCCTTTGGGTCATTTATCTATCATAAATAGCGTTCGATATCGCCTCTGTGTGATTCATCCTAAGTAGCTAGCTGAATCGGGCTTACGCGCATGCGTGGTTATGTTCGGCGGCTCGGCAGCCCGCTCCTGGTGGTAGCCACTCTTCTGGGGCCCAAGTTAGTGAAAGGGATGAACCAGGCTACCTGTTTAGCTACTGCGTTCCAGTACTAAGCCGATAGTCGTTATCGATCTACAGGATCGGTAAGCAGCACATGGGATTAGACGTCTACTAGGAAAAGTAGATGCATCCGGAGAGGACGTTACGGGCGGGCACTAGGTGCTGTGTATGGAAAATGCCGCCAGCACAGCTCTCCTTCTAGTTCTAAACCAATAGTGCCATGTTCCGAACGCCGAACGGAAGCAACCCTAACGAGGAGGAGAGCAAGCCGACGAAGTGACGGACTCCATACGTTTGAGGTTCGCTGAATGTGACTGCTTCCGTTGGGGACGTACTGAGATAGAATGAAGAAGACGTTTTACAGTACGTAAACAAGGCAAGGAAAAAGTAAGGAAATGAAGCAAGCGCAGTTTTTCTCCGCTCCAAGAGAATAACCCTCTTGTTCGATAAGTGCACCCGTGTCTAAGTTAAGAAGCCTGCAGGCTTCCTTCCAAGATAGTTCCAGTTTGGATAAAGAATCCAATGTTTTCGGGAACCTCTAGTGTGATCGCAGCTTGCCTGGCAGGTGAAAGAATACCTCTTGCCCTGGATGCTTGGTTTTCCAGGCCGATGCACAATCTTTCTTGAAGCCGTCGCGCGGATCTGATAAGAAGAAGAATTCTGAGGGGCTTTAATGGCTTATTAGATTAGCCGAGAAACTTCTTTTGATGTCTGTCTTGAAGTGAAGAATGAGTACCAAGAATAGGGGTCTTCGGGGCAGCATAGCATGGAGCTTTTTTAGGCTAACCTACACGCCCAAGTAATGAAAGGGCAGCTGGTGCCTCGTTTCCGTGTTCGGGGGTTCCTTGATCTTAAGGTGTCAAGGCCAACTACTGCAGACAGGACTTCGGTAAGGACTGACTGATAAAAGCACACTTAACTGCAGCAGGAAGGACTGAGCGGAAAGGACTACCGACGGCATTTGTAAACTCGCATTTATAAGAATCACTTACCTCGGCGAAATCCGCTCTTAACTCAACGCAAGAATAAAGAGATTTCATAACTCCATTCTATCTACTCATAGTTCTACTCCTGTTGAGCTACTAACTCGAGGAAGAAGAGCTCTCAAGCTCAACTCAAAGGAAAAGCCTTCTGTCTATCCCTTAATAAAGAGCTATCTTCTGAACCTGCTTAGTCAAATCCGCCTGAGGAAGCAAAGCATCTGATTACGCCTTTTTTGCTTCTAGGCTTGCTTTATTTGGCCAGGCAGCTTCCTACTTTGCACCTACCCGTCCGCCGTCTTGTAACTTCACTTCCTCTTTCGGGGGAGATCTTTCTTCGAGCCGCTAACCATCTCTGACTTTCCTTCCCCATCTGAGGGCGTAGGAGTTCCGGCAAAGGAGGGTATGAAAACAGACCCAGCTTCAAGCCGGTAAAAGCCTACTCTGATTGCCTTCTTCCCTGTCTCGCCCTACTAAGAAAAGTCAAAGTCTATGCGGCTAGGAACAGCTCTTATGAATACCCGGCTTACACGAATAGGACTGCTCCAGAGAGCTCAGACTGAGACGGACGGTTAGGTGCTTCGGTTCGCTGTGGGGAGGGGATGGAAGAACTTCCGGAAGCGGTAAGTAGAAGGCAAGGTAAATAAAAAAAGAAGAGCTAAGCGCATCGAGGTACGAAGTGCTTTGAGGTTCATTGGGGGGGCTAGGCTAGTTAAAAGCCTTTCTTTCCTTGCGTGGTAGGTGGGGCACGGCTTATCACCTCCAAACCAATGAATTTAGCACCTTAGAACGAGTGGAGTGGGAAGACCTTGAGCGGTTTAGTTCTTTAGTATAGGGTAGGCTACTCTACCTACTATAAGAAAAAAAGGAGTACCTGCTATGCTAGTAAGAGTCACCTCGTAGCTGCCCTAGCTCAGGTCTTGACAGAGCCTCAGGAGATAACAGAACTCAAGGTAAACTCCTAGACACCCTATGAAAGTAGATAAGCTGTTGAATCGAAGAAGGTACTTCGGAGGCAAAGCTCTAGTAAGATTATCCGCTCGCTAAGAGAGATTTAGGATCTCCCCCTATCTTCTCTGATCCATGGGAACTTACCGAGGCAAAGGTAGCAGCAGTCATTCACACTAGTGTGTATACTTGGGACTTAGGAAAGAAAGCAAGCCCGTCCTATTCCTCCTTCCTCTCTAGTGGAGTTGAGTGGTTTTCCTTAGAGATTTGAATCAAATCCATTGAAGGTGAAAACTGCTATTCCTGACTTGAGATGAGAAAGAGCAGCAATGCTAGATTAAGAAGGGGTAAAGCCATAACTCTGCCCTAAGCATTGAGCTTACGCGAACCAAGCAGCGAAAAAGACTTCTTGGGTAGCCAAGCCAGCACATGGACCGGATTGGTACTTTGAAGGGCTTCCCCTTCCTCGGACAAAGAGGCTTGGACTATGAGCCCGCTTAGCAAACGGGGTGAGTCTTCGCTCCTCTCCCGTTGGTCGAGTTACTGCGTACCTCGTCGAATGGGATGCAGGAGAGGGTCAAGATTGAGTATCAAACTGAGGGATGCGGAGTCCTGGAGACAGGACGGACGTGCTTGATCCTAGCAGTTCCCACATGGCTCCCATGGCGGAGGGCCTGACGAACTTGCTTCTTAGTTGCATTCCTGCTATTAAGTAAAGATAGCGAGGAAAGAGAGAAAGTCAGTAGTAGCCAACCAGGGCTTGAGAGATGCGAAACCTTAAGTGGCGGATGAGTGCCGCTTAACAGATTTAGGACTGAAAGAAGGCGGAACATGGATCCGTACGGGGAGAAGAGAATGACGGAAATCAAATCCATTTGTATTGGATTTGAACTAATTCGAATCTCGTGACCCATGATCCTTAGTGCAAGCACTAAGTAAGTAAACAACCTTAGAAAAGGGCTCGATCCCAGACCAGGCTCCGCTCAAGGCGATGGATGACTCTTACTCTTTTTCCTACGACCGAGTGAGCTGCTGTTCTTTAATCAGTTGCATTTGATTTTGGAAGGTGGAACTTGAAGTGGATAGCCATAACCCGTTCAGCAGAGCAGCAACGGTAATGGTGGAATCGCCCGACTTCAGATCAAATGAGCTGCAGTGCTGCTCCCCTCGAAAACGATCAAGGGGCCTATCTTGGTGGAAAGTCCCGTCCATGGGGCGTAATCTGACCCTTTGTCTCACAGGCTCGGAAAGCGCTTTGTCGGCTGCAGGAGTCAAATCTTTCATAGATTGGGTGTCGCGTATCGGACTGAACGAGAAAGTCTCTCCAGTAATCTGGTACAGCTTTGTCCACGAGGTTGACATATTGAATGATGCGATGCAACTCATTCACTTCCACGACATGTATTGGTCAGTCATTGTCATTCCAGACATTCATGAAAAAATACATTGGATTTCCGGGCATCAAAAACGAAGTAGCAAGGCCAGTGAGTGATATCGATCGAGCTCGGTAAGCTAAGAGGGGGTAGAGGCGGATGGGAAGGCTTAGTATGACTTTCAAAAGGATAACGTATAAAGCAGAATAGGACTAGGATCGCTCTCCCTCCACCCGAAAAAGCCTTTTCTTTTCTCCGGCGTAAAACTCTTTTGGTGCGTCCGTTGGAACCGGATTCATCGAGTGTGTTTGAGGATTTGGATTGAGGTAGAAGGCATGTGACCTCAGGACATGGTGCTTCGAGAATACTGAATACGTTGACCCAAGCTAGATCTTTTCTTTTTTTAGCAGGTACTGATAATATGTATGTAGTAAAGAAGGGCTAATCCATGGCATGCGCCTCTATAGATTCTACCTTGTTTAAGCTGTCCAATTCCATGTCTTATTTGCCTAGCTGGGCATAGTCAGATCGTAGAATAGAAGTATTTGCTGCTAAGAGCGGATTCTATACCATTCAATAGCACTGGATTGGGATTCATTCTCCCTCCTTCGCTCCTCTCCTTACCCTAACGGGTAAGCAAATAGGAATTACCTTACTTGTGCCTGACATTGGGAGTTGCCATAGGGCCGAATAAGAAGGAAGAGTTTGCCCGTCAAACCCTCTTGCATAGGAAAGGGTATCCCTCCCTGTCTTGGTCGCCCCTACTTATTTTCTCGATCAATCTTTCGTTTTCTCACGCGGCGTGATACCCCTGGTGCATGTCTCCCGGGTAGTCTTTTCCCCCGTTTTCGTCTTTTTTCTAAGTGGAAGAGAGGCATGGTTGAGTTGGGTCTAGTCTTCTGGTTCTTTCTTCTTGCTTGTCGTCCTTCTATTGATCTAGGTCCCTTTCTAGCTTATCTCTTCCTTTTCTTCTAGTGCTTAGCGTGCTCTTTCTGTCTGAGTAAGAAAAGGGAGTAGTATGCTGCTTCCTCCCCTTGGGTATCCGTCCCCTAGCTTTATCCTTTAGTCGTTGAGGGTTCTCCTAGCGGACCGGGAGAGTCTTCTGCTCTGATCATGCCACGGAAGAACTACTCTACTACGGATACTTGACCTAAGCTGCTCTTTATTCCTGGCAAACAACTCCGGGGACTAGACCAAGGGTGGTTGAGTGGAATCCCTTTATTAGGCCTATGGATTCTAGAGTAGAGAGAACTCCTATGGAATCGGGGGAACTCCCAACATCCCAGAGGTGCCGGGACTCTCTTCCCTTCCAAAGGGCTCAAGGAGCTAAACGGTTTAAATACTCCCAAGAAAATAAGCCTTGGCTTAAGACTTTAAATATGCTTCTGTCGGAATGAAAGACTAAAACTTTCCCTATAGGGTCAAATCTCCTATTTCAAGGATATATACCATTTGAGAGCTTGAAGTTTTAAGATTACTATTCCTACCCTGTCTAAGGTGTGTAGGATTTCTCCCAATAGTAGGGGGTCTCCCCCAGTTCTTGTTCACCTGATAGTATACTCGTATCAGTAGTTGTTCTACGAGAGCCATATGAGTAGTGAATAGTTTCCTTCTTGGTATAAGGCGACAGCGGCTCAAAGCGGCGAGAAGGATTCCCAAGTTCTAGTCCAAAAGACTAATTAAATCCGGTGACCTTATCCATTTGGCATGGCTACAGCCAGACAGTCTTTCTTTTTATTTTACGTAGGTTTCAAATCAAGGGACAGACGATCTGGTGAAAACTACACTTGCATTCCTTCATTGATGTAATGTTTTCTCGTTTATCGGGAATCGCAGAACCCATAATTACCTGCCACTATTGGGCTGAATCGGGTCTCTCCCGTTGGTCGATTGTCCGTCTAGTGAGTTAGCGTTGATACCCCACCAGTCAAGTCAGGGCGGTAAAAAGAAATGATATCTGTAAAGTTAGACTCGCTACTAAAGAAAGAAGGAGTCACAAACCTTCAACTCATCGAGGAAAATATTTGATTTCGATTCTATTTACTCTTGACGCCAACAATTTATCTAAGACTAAGGACCAGACGTGGGATCGGAACTCATTTCCCTCAGTCTTTTACGTTGCTGTCCCCCTTCTCAGATTCCGTGGCACAGACAGATTGTCAAATGGCAACGTATATAAAGAAGTGGCCGGTTCCTCACAAACGGAATAGCTTTCTCGAGTTGCTGTTGCCGAAGCTGAGCTTGAAGAGCGGAGTTCGCCGGGAATACTCTTGACAGGTGGGCATGGAAGCTTTCTGCTATGCTATTAGAGGAGAGTTTTTACTGCAAGGGAGGAAGGGGGATTACGCGACTTACAATTCATTTCCTTAACCCCGAAATAGCAACTTGGTTATAGCTGACAGAAAGTAGAAAGACTCTAAACAAAAGGTACTGGACAAGCTCTTAGGGAATAATCTCTTTCTTATTTATTTCATGACTAAATATCTCTCCAGCCGGTCGGTTGGAGTTGGATTGAATCGACTTCGTCTTCTTCCCAACAATGAATCCCGTTCAAGCTGTGATAAGAGGACGTTTCCGTACCCCTTACCTTACTCAAGAAAGAAAGAAAGTCATGCTGATCAGTAGTAGTGTCTAAGAGGAAGGGTTGGCGCTTTGAGCTACCTATTTTTTGTGATCAAATTAGAAACTTAGCTTCTCACGTTGCCATAGAGTACGTGGATTCTCTCTTTCCTTCTTACGCCTATGCGGGTGGACTACACACCATATAAATCAAAAGAAAGAAGATAGCCGACTACGCCTAAATCGAAAGAAAGGCCTAGAACGAGAGTGAAGTAGACAGATAGCTTTGCAGTGACCAATCTACCTAATGGGTTGGCATTTATAGATGGTTCCACTACTTCTAGGTCTCATTCTTGTTCAAAGCAATTACTATAGAAAGAAAAGTTGAGTGAGAGAAGACTTGCCCTCTTTCTTAAAGAGAAGGAAGCCACCAATAGCTACGAGCTGCCGTAAGCGCTCTTGCACAAGTACTGTATCACTACACTAAGAATAGAGGAACTACGAGCAGAAAGTAAGAAGTAGTCGCTCTTCGCCTTTCAAGATATTGCGTAAAAAAAAAAGAGAGATAGCCATTATTGTCTTGTCTTTTGAGCGACCGAGAATCTTATGTCAAAAAGACCAACGACGATCCTATCCTAAAGGAGCAGTATAAGTAGGCTTCTCGCCTATTCCTCTTCTTCCTATGTTTCTAATCGACTCATCCCCCTACGGATTTCTTCACCCTCTTATTGAGAGCTACGAAACAAAATGCAACACGGTGTGTTAAGCAAATGGTTGCGAGGCTTTCGCCCGCGGAGATGCACCCTTTTTTACGTTACGGCCTTTCTCTCCGAGCCTCTGGTCTCCCCCTGTGCTCTCAAACCTGTTGAGAGAATGTCTAATAACTCATTCAAATAGGTTGCTGCAATCGGAGAAGAAAGCCGATATCGAAAGTGTTCCGTGAATGGGCTGTGAAAGAGCACTCGTTAAATAGTGTTGTCGAGCTATCCCTCACCGGGACCCCTCTTGAATCCTTAATCCATTCATTTTGATTTAATGTCTCGTGCAATCTATGGTGGTATACTCCTTTTTTTATTCAACTAAAAGTCAAGTAAGAAAGATAAAGAAGAATCCTAACCATAAGATAACCGGATCTTTCTTTCTCAGAATAACTGAATGCAGGTCTTTCCCTTTGGCGAGTCGAGTGAGGCGAAATTCATTTCGTTATATAAAGCAAGTAGTTTCGTTCTCGTGATTTGTGTGGGGTCGTGGTCGTGGAAGAATTGGGTTCGACTCCCTTCACCCCGGTGTGGCGAAAAAGACTGATTTCCCTCAGGGATTTCTTGGTTTTAGCATGTTAGCACTTTCCCAGTTTGGCAAGCAGGTCTCATTTCGAAGGTTGCTGCCTTCTTGTGGCTGGCTCTTCAGGCTAAGGTGCTCACTTGTGACAGACTTACTAGACGATTAGGGAGGTTCAGACTTGCTGCTACTTGTGCGGCAAGGAAGATAAAACATTGAAAAGTCAGAGAATCGGTAAACTAGGAGAATACGCCCTTTGATGCCCATCCCCTACTCCTCGTCCTGTGAAAGCATTCGAAGAAGAATGTCAACTTGGCTCTGAGTCAATATCGGATGAATCTATTTGACGATAACGATTATAAGTATATAACAAACCTCTTTCCGTTGGTCTTTCAATCAAAGAAAGGGATCGATGAACTTAGGAAAAGCCTTCATAAAGAATCTCAGTAACCAGAGCCGCTATTAGACTCAGAAAGAAGTGATTAAATTAAGTTAAGCAATACCAAGAGCTAATCGAATCGAAAGAAAGGCGGGGCTGTTGTCAGTCTATCTATTTACTCAACCGAGAAAAGACTCGCCTCTACCTGCGCATACCGAGCTATGATCCCATGTCATATGTCTAGGGCCCTCCCACTAGCAACTCCAGAGAGGGAGTAAGAGACTGAACTTCCTCAATAAAACAAATAGAGATTGACTTATCTCTACGACAAGCCTCCTAAGGAGTGGCAACTCTAACTGGTGGATTTCCACTACTTGAGATGATTAAACCAACCCAACTAAAAGAAAACTAGCATTCCGGGATTCCCGCCATCAACAACCCAGCAGCCAAAGATCAGCCTATGAATGAATCTCAACCCTATCTACGTCACATTCAAGGTCGATTAATTGGCTTATTTGAATGCCGAAAAACCGACTTTTCGATGCTTGAAGTATGGTGACACTAAACTAAAGCGTTCATAAAACGAATAATTGATCCAGCCGTAGATTTTAGTTTCCGCGTAAGCCCTAGTTACTCACCTTCCTCTCTTTCCTTGCCTAGAAGTCTTCGGGCAGGCTTAACTCATTCACTTCCCTGTCGTTCGTATTCTTACGAATAACTTCTGGGAGAAGAAAGCATTCATTTTCCAGTTGTATGAGTTTCACTTTTAGGGGTTAAGAGTCGACAGCCCGAAGGTAAAAAGGAAATCCTAAGTTTTGCAGCTATATGAGTTATTTTCCCAGGTCAACTCCATTGCATAGAGGTCAAACTGGTGGTATACCGAAAAGACGGGCTTTTCTCGATTTTCCCTTTTTCGGGGATGTCATTGAAGAGCGTATAAGACCCGCGGGTCTTAGGCTCTTATTGGTCATGGGAGTAAGGAGGGTCTGATGGAATTAGTGTCTAAGGCTAAGGGGAAAAGCAATCACTGAGTGAGGGGATTTACTTTCTCTTGCTCAGGGGTTAGGCATTCACTGGAAAGGTTTAGGGACTACGGGGGCTAACGGCTTAATGACAGGAAACCATATTGGACTTGACTTAATCCACATGCTACGCTACCCACTTTAATAAACTAAACCATACAAACTAACAGTGACTGTACTATTAACTACAGATTGACCTTAAACCTGATACTCTCTTGAAACCATTGACTGAACCAATCCTCTTTTCTTCCAGAGAGGCCCCCATAGAGGAATTTGTTCACGTTCACATAAGGAAGCTTAAACAAGACGAATTCTTCAAATGCGGTCCGAAGAAGGGAAGGAAGTGATTTGATTTCAGGAAGGCGCCCTTAACGTCATTCGATGGTGGGCTTGGTCTCGTGATCTCATCAACGCAAATGTTAAGATCTTTCTTTGAAGGCCGGTCCCAAGGCAATGAAAGAGATTTCGTTTCACCGTTTGACTCTGTTGACTATGAAGCTTGATTTCACACTGACAGGTTTGAAGGAAATTTCATTCACTAACCCTTTCTTACTCCCACTACTTCATCACCAGCGACAGCAGGGACGGGACGGATACAGGTACTCGCTTACTTGATTTGCTCAAAACCTTACCGCCTGAAAATCGATATTTCGTAGCAGGATTAGAAGAGAAGGTAGTTTGGTGTTAAGGACCCACCCTCCAATTCATATTCTTTATTCCCCCAAGCCGGTTCATCTTTGCTTCCTTGCATGCCGCTTTGTTAACAACCGGCGAGACTCTCTTTCTCAAGCCAACCCCAGGTCGGGACGAGACTTTCTTTGAGCTACTGGGGAGCTACTTTCTACCCTAGATCTTCTCATTGCGTTCAAAGGAATGCTTAATCCCTCTACAACCGCCTAGAATTCGTGAAAAAATGACTTTATTCGCTTATCCAGTTTGCGTTCTACTCCAGCTTTCCTGGCTAACTACGAAGCTTTCCAGGTTCGCTACTCTAGTTGAACTCGGGTTTCCCTACAAATTGGCCCTGCCCGTACTATTACTAGATTGAGCACCAGAACCGCTCGTTCCATTAGAAATTTCTCCTAAAGCTTGAAAGCAATGCGGATTAGCACAGAAAGCCTGGCAGGAAGTATTTTATTTGAAGAATTGAAAAAAACTCAAATTTATGTAAATCAGGACTTTCTTTAAAGAAAAATGGTCTATCTATAAGGCTGGTTCAAAGCCCTATTTTAGATAGGAAAAATCCCATTTCATTCGGGTTTTCTTTTTTGAAATTCCTTATCCCCACTGAGGGAAGTAGCTAACCTAACTTCATATGGATTAGGAAGGGGAATAAAACTCAACGTTGCGAGCTCCTAAAGTGATCCCTGCGGCCTATACTAGAAGAGAAGGAAAGAACTTCTTACTCGCATCCCCCTTAAGATGTTAATATGAACGTTTCACAAGAAAGATTGAATCGTGGAATTTATTTTAGTTAGATGAGCTCCTTAAGCTAAGGTAACTCCGGGATAGAGGGACGAAGTGGGCTGCTTTCAAGGGCTAGAATTTCCCTGTTTCGGCGTGAGATTGGCTTAGCTTGGTCTTTCTGTGTACCTAGAGTAAGTCTGCCCATAGCGTAGTAAAAGCTTAAAAGATTCAGGTCTGGTTCGGCCTTATCAAGTATGATTTTAGGGATCCTTTTTTTAGTAAAGTACCCGTCCGTGGGGTTCGATTTGCCAACTGATCCGAGTTGGATTGGGTCAGGAACGGTAATAAGGCTCTAGTTCGACTAGCAGCTTGAACGCGGCGAGAGGGAAAAATAAATAGCAAGTACTACTCTTTCTCTTTGAACGAATCCGAAGTTCGAAGGGGAGATGGATTTGATTTGAACCAAAATCCTTGGATCGCCCATGTGTCTATGAAGAGGTTAAGTTAAGCTAAGCCACTTCTTTCGCCTTTCGCTTTACAGTAGTTATGTGATCTTAGCCTTTAAGCTTTGAGCTTGGCAGTAGGATGTGAAGCTGTGAACAAAGAGTCTCTTGTCCCGTCTTAGACTGCTCTGGCTCGGTACTGTGTCGATTGGGTCTGAGGATTGTTCTATCCATTTGGTCTTCTTTGTACCGTACCCAGAGAAAGGAGAAGATCGAATTAGCTCTGCTAAGGAATCGAAAGCATCCTATCCGCTAAGAGCGAAAAATCACATATTTAGAAATAAGGTATAGAGCAGCCTACCTCTAGTGCTTTCTTCACTGCCTCCTGACGTTTCATCCACTTCCACTACCAGGGTAGGGCTGGCTGTCGGATGCGCTATGCGCTAAGGCTACTTATTGCGCTATCCCTCATCATTGATTTACCAAACAGCCCTCCATCTCATCTTGCATCCGAAAGAAGTGACAGCCTGCCTGAGATGCCATGTTGATATTGCCAGAAGAGAAGAAGGCCTATCTTAGATATGCCTATTTGAACTATGCCTAGCTGCCGAGGGAGAGGTAGACTGTGCCTACTACTATGACTATTCTATGGTTTAGCCGTTAGCTGGAATAAGTGTACTCAACCGTGCTAACCTTCGCCTCGTGGCTCGATCAAGGCGCTATCGCATTATCTGAAAGAGCGACTATCCCGTGCCATCTTTAGCTCTTGCCCTTTTTATTATGAGAATAAAGAAGTCCCCTACTCCCGTACTTCACGCGCTATCCTCTATTCCATTATGTATCGCCGCTAGCTCATACCATGTGTCTTTGAACCGCTATTGCTCTGTGTCCGGATTCACTATGCTATGGCTAACTGAACTAGGACCATTGGAAAGAGAGAAGATATTGCCTGTCCAGAAGTAGCTTATGTCATGTCGTGCTACGAATTAAAGAGGTCCCTACCCTCAGTTCACCTTACCGGGCTTGATTCGTGAAAGTCAGCTCTGGCTTTCGGCACCGGTTACGAGAACAGTAAGAGTTCATTCTGTCCCACTTGGCTCAATAGCCGGAGAAAAAATAGCAGCTTATGATGATTCCATTTCAAATGCTATTATTCCTCCAACAGTGGATAGGCAAAGAAAGCAGTCACCCACCAGGAAGGCATAGAGTGAAGCCAGGAAAGGAATTGGTTACTACAGACAGACCTGATTCAATAGCGCCGGTAACACCTCCAAGACCAAGAGCCGCGGATAATCTAACTCTAACAACGGGTATTCATCCCATCTCGAGTTCTAAACTATTCTGATGATTGACACGTTGATTTTAGTACCCCTTAAATGATAGGGTGGGTTCGTATGTTTTTGTGAAAGCTCGGCTCCAGTTATTGCTGATGTCCAGTCATCCACATTTGAATTCCTTGGAAAAGAAGGCTAACTGCTTGTTGGCTGGGAGCTGTATGAGCGGTAAGTCTATTAGCACGATGATTCTTCTTCGCCTTTATTTAAAATTTTCAAAATCTTTGCCCTATCTAAGCTATATAAAAATAGCCAACAAAAAAAGGTATGCGCTTGTCAATTAATTCTTGGTGTAATACGTAAATGATTGGTGTCATAATTTTTCACCGATCAGGTGTGATCAGTCTCATCCGTGTAAGAATTAGGAATTCCTCTTCCAACTCGTCCCGGAATGGGCGTTATGGCAAAGAACAAGAAGAAAACTAAAGGAGGAATTTGTCCAATAGTAACAAAAGGTGCCTCCACAGGTTGACATCCGATCCAACCTAGTAGTAAGCGATCCGCCAAAAGCAACCAAAATATTCCTTGGTGAATCGGGCGAAAACTTGAACTACGCACATACATACTTTTAAAAAAAGGTAAAGCCAACAGACATATAAAAACTGGTGCTATTGCGGCTACACCTCCCGATTTGTCAGGTATACTACGAAGAATGGCATGGATCGGTAGGAAATACCATTCCGGCACAATATGAGGCGGGGTGGGCATCGGATTAGCAGGTATATAATTGTCGGGATGCCCCAAAACATTAGGAGCATAAAAAATCCAAATGGAAAAAAAGATAGCAAAAGCTACCCAACCTACTAGATCCTTTACATAAAAATAAGGGTAAAAAGAAATTTGATCCATCTCTGAATGTACACCCAATGGATTATTTGATCCATATTGATGCAATGCGGCCAGATGAAGAAGACTGGCGCCCACTAAAATAAAGGGGAGTAAATGATGAAGACTAAAAAAACGATTTAAGGTGGCATTGTCCACGGAGAAACCACCCCAAAGCCAAGTAACTATGGTATCTCCTACTACCGGTATGGCGCTAGCTAAGCTTGTAATTACTGTAGCTCCCCAAAAGCTCATCTGACCCCAAGGTGGTACGTATCCTGTAAAAGCTGTCACAATCATTAATAGGAAGATTACAACTCCGAGACACCGAACAAATTCCCTAGGACTGCTATAACTCGCATGATATAGACCACGAAAAATATGAAGGTGAACCACAATGAGAAACATACTTGCCCCATTAGCATGCATATAACGGAGCAACCAGCCCCCTTCAACATCTCTCATAACGTGTTCTACGCTGTTGAAAGCTAGATCCACATGAGGTGTGTAATGCATAGCTAAAAAAACGCCAGTCACTATCTGAATGACTAAACAAATACCAGCTAACGAACCGAAGCCCCACCAATAACTAAGATTGCTCGGGGTTGGATAATCTATTAAATGTTGATTAAGTGTGGAGGATATCGGTTGTTTAAGAAGAGAGAATCGTTGGTTCCTCATTTTTATTTTTCCTATCGTGAGAATTCTGCTCCCCCCAACAAGAGGAAAGACTTGTTTGTTGTCAATCGCTGGTTGGGTTTACCAACAAAGAAAGAATTGGAAAAAGCATGTCGAAGGAACTCGGTCATCTCGCTTTATGAAAATAAATATATTTATTTTCAATTCCTTGACCATTCCTGGAGCTTCACCCTGATGAAGGATCTTATGTGCTCCTCCTCCTCGAAAGATGGAAATCTCCAGTCCGGGAGATCCGCCAGATTTACCTGATCTCCCGGGCCCAGGTCCAGCTCGACCATAATGAGGCCCGCGATTTCGTCGTATACCTCATGCGAGTCGAAAAAAAAGGGGAAAGATTTTTAGCCCCTCCTTTTTTCTCGCATTCTTGTTGCACTAGTGTGCAAATTCTAGTGCGAATCTCCCTTTTGTAGCTTTCCATAACCTGGGTGTCATCTGTGGTTGGGTCCACTTCAGCGGGTGGTAGGGCGGGCTGCTCAACCCCACCCAGATCCGGTTGAGGCGCATAGGGGGCAGGCAGAAGGTCCGGCGCCTTCCGCTCGAAGGAAGGGTCTCACTGCATACGATAAATAGCCTTAGCGCCCCGGGGCAGAACCCTCCACATTTTGCTGAACAGTCTGTGGTGCAGCCAGGTTAGGTAGAGAAGAAGATGCCTCCCCCTCCCCCGGGTTTCCATAATAATTTAGAATCCACGACCCACTGCACAAGGACTCACTGGATGAATCGGATGGTGATGGCAGAGGAAGTGCCTGCCCCGCCCCCACACTCAAGACTATTGGGAATAAGTTGGTAAAATCCAGACCTACGCGAGAAAAAAGGTAGATCCGGATCAAAGATCCTAAGAAAGATATCGAAAAAATCAAACAATAAAATAGAACAAGTCTTAGTTTATGATTTAAACTAAAACGATAACAACGAAACAGAAGGATCAAAAATATGGAACAAAGAACGCACGTAGTGGTCATAATAGCGGTTCCTTCTGATCCTAGAAAACGTCCGAAAAAACCTAATTCAGCTCCACGTAAGATAGCCAAAGTACGATTGAGCAATCGACATGATATATTTGCTCACATTCCGGGCGAAGGTCATAATTCGCAGGAACATTCTATGGTCTTAATAAGAGGAGGTAGAGTGAAAGATTTGCCAGGTGTGAAATCCCATTGTATTCGAGGAGTAAAGGATTTGTTGGGAATTCCGGATCGAAGAAGAGGCAGATCAAAATATGGTGCAGAAAAACCCAAATCGATATGAATGGAGTCAGCCTCTGGAACTTCTTTTTCTCAGTCAGGAGAGGTACGAAGTCACTCGACTGAAAGGAGAGGGAACAACCACAACGTTATGCCCTAAAATAGAAACGGAGCCCTTCCGAATGACCTATAATGGAGTCTAATACACTAGACAAGAAAGGGAGAAACCGGGCCGACGAAAGAATACCGCCCGTCCGATTTCTTCGTCCGGTTTTATTTTACTTTTAACAGATATTTTGTTTCTAAGTTTCCGGACGCACGATTCTCTCAAAAAATGCTTGTTCCAATCGGAACTGCATGAAAAGTAAAAAAAAAGGTTCTCTTATTTCTAGAGAATTCCTGTTGTATGGATGAAGGAGTTCAATTGGAAATTCTTAAGCGGGAAGGTGGTTTCTTGTTTGGGAATCTTTTCGTTAATATGGATTCCCCATAGTCTCGGTGTCTGAGGATTTAGAGGATCCTATATATAAATATAAGCACGATATGATTTCTTCATTATAGATTTCGATATTTTTCGATAAAAAGATGGATAGGATTTCTTACTTCCACTTCCTATAGGACATGAGGGCTTCAAGCCTATGCTAAGAGAGTAAGGTTCCTGTCTCGATCCTCTTTCTTCTTTTGCTTTCCCTGCAAAACTCTTCTCGGAAATTGATTGCTTTAAACTAAACAATAAAGAAATTCTCTTCCCACGGGGCAACTCCTACTTAAAAAAAGATCTATTACTTTTTTTTAACTTGTGTTACTATTTTTTTTTGGTAGTTGTCTGGACGTGGCCTTTCTTTCATTCCTTAGGTTAGGGAGTGAGAAGGAGGGCTAAGGGGAAAAGGGTGGCCCCTTATGCGCTTTTTTAGGAGGAGAAAACTCGGCTTGGATCAAGGATGGGCTCTTGGTTACAAAAGGGAATCAACTTTTTTTCTTCCAAAACCTTTGGTATGCCGCTCCGCGAGCAAGGAGTGCCACGCACGAGCGAAGCGAAAACAAAGCAGGGGGAATTATTCGCAGGGAGAAATCCTTTGATTGCGTATTGAATATAGATCCATGTCTTTCTTGTTCCACTAGCTAGGACAAAATTCTCAGATGTCCCTTTCGTTATTACAACCTTCTTTTTTGATGTCAAAGACCAGAAGCTATGCGCTAATTCTCATTGGATCTCGGTTGTTCTTAACAGCGATGGCTATTCATTTAAGTCTTCGGGTAGCACCATTAGATCTTCAACAAGGTGGAAATTCTCGTATTCTGTATGTACATGTTCCTGCGGCTCGGATGAGTATTCTTGTTTATATCGCTATGGCTATAAACACTTTCTTATTCCTATTAACAAAACATCCCCTTTTTCTTCGCTCTTCCGGAACCGGTACAGAAATGGGTGCTTTTTTTACGTTGTTTACCTTAGTTACTGGGGGGTTTCGGGGAAGACCTATGTGGGGCACCTTTTGGGTGTGGGATGCTCGTTTAACCTCTGTATTCATCTCGTTTCTGATTTACCTGGGTGCACTGCGTTTTCAAAAGCTTCCTGTCGAACCGGCTCCTATTTCAATCCGTGCTGGACCTATCGATATACCAATAATCAAGTCTTCAGTCAACTGGTGGAATACATTGCATCAACCTGGGAGCATTAGCCGATCTGGTACATCAATACATGTTCCTATGCCCATTCCAATCTTGTCTAACTTTGCTAACTTCCCCCTCTCAACCCGTATCTTGTTTGTTCTGGAAACACGTCTTCCTATTCTATCTTTTATCGAATCTCCTTTAAGGGATGAAATAGAAGCTCGAGAAGGAATAGCAAAACCTAGTTGACTTCCCAGCTCAAACTGAACGCGATGTAATCAAACTTATAGCTGACGCCGTAGAGAAAGCCCATATGCGAAGTGGAAAAAGTAGGAGTAGACATTGGAATAAGAGCTGTTGTCGGACGTTCATCAGTAACCGGTGTGATGTTAGCAATGGAATGCGTATCCGCTGTTCTCTTTTCTGCTGTGATTGAATCAGTAAGCGCTGCGGATCTTTTCGTATAAAGAATAAACCTCATTCGATCTCAGAAGGGATGAATACAAAGGAAGGGAGTTGCACTAGTCTCATAAATGCCAGTCAAAGAAAACTAACTAGCCAAAAGGCCGGAATAAGCGAAAAAAAGGGATTGGATTCTTATTAGAGGATGACAATCTTTTCCTGGGAGATATGTTGTATATCCAACTCCAGGTGCCGCAATTTTCGGAGAGTGATCCAATTTACTGAGGAACCTGGGTTAATCAAGATTCTATTGATTGTGGTTCCTTGGCCGGTCCCTGTGACATAAAGAGGACGATTATGCTCCTCCCTAATAATAATAATAGGTCGTCGTCTGTAAACGTCACTGCAGCCATATAATCATCATACATATAAGGCTTCCTTCATCGACTGTTCTGCAAGGAAAGCCTGATACTCCTCAGGATTAAAGAAAACTTCCACCAAAGTACCCCTCCGTTCCGGAGACATCATTAGCGCGTCATATACTGTGAGCAAGGCGGGGAATCCTCATTGTGTACTACCTAGCTGACTCTCTTAGTCTATCACCGGAGTCTATCTAATGTCTCCTAATGCAGCTATGAAGGGCAATGCATTGTGGAAACCGGGCACTGAAAGATCCATTTGCATGGAGACTTCCAAAGCACTAACTAAAAAGACTGCAACGTTCGGATTACTTGACTCCTGCTCACCAGCACTATTACTACTGCTTGCTTCAAAAACTCCCGAACCATCATAGATAGCCAAAGTCATGTCACTCCCGCTCGGCGAATCAATCGCAAGTCCCAACCCAGAGAAAGAAAAAGGCAAAAGAGGCAGAGTGAAAGGATTGACTAATTGGTTGAATAAGTTCCGGAGGGGAGGTTAACAGAAGGCATGTTCCCATCCATAAGCAAGGAATTCAAAGGCCCATAATATCTACTAACGATTGGGGGGAAGATGTAGGAATCGAAAGACTCTTCATCTTCCTCAATGGAATTCCGGGCTTAGGTCCCCGCGCAGGGGTGATCTTTCTCAGACCTCTCTCCGGAGACCGTAATAAAGAGTCTTTGCTTACATTATAAACGCGCTTCACTCCTTAAAAAGAGTTAATAATAATATTATTCATTACTTCACTGCCACGAACGTTAAAGAATCTTCCCTCGAACTTTCTTTCCACGAAATTCTGACTACGAAAGGGAAGTTTTTCAAAGCTTTATCATAGGGGGTGGAAGGAAAGAACTAAAAAAAAAAGAAGATAGACTTTTACATCGTAAAGTGAACCAAGAACGGAAGTTACTTCACTGGCTGAGCTGACAGGCTGATAGGATTTACTTTACTCGCTCAAAGGCAAATCGCCAACCAACAGAGATAGAAGTAAAGGAATTCCGCCCTTTAGGGGCCAGTCACTCGATTTAAGAAATATAGGCCCTCAACCAACTCCTCCTAAAGTCTTTGATATTCCCTGCGAATAACCTGGCCTGGATGCACTCCTGCTGGGCTTGAACCCGACTATTCAAGTCATCCACATAGGCATGATCTAGCTTCTTTCTCATTAAACCGGGCGCGTTTAGATATAGATGAGTTTTTAAGGCATGTTTTCACTTTTCTTTCAACTCAGCTTGGTGATAGCTCATGGCTAAGATAGGTAGGTCCAGAGCTAGCTAGTGTTCAGAAGTCACTTAAGAAATTGAATATGGGTCCTATTAGAATAGGCTGTAGCCGCAAAGAGATAGAGATTCGCATTCGGGAAGGGAACCATAGCAGCTGATAAAGGCAGCTGGTGGAGAAGAACCGGGCTAAGAGCTGGGGCCTTAACAAAAAAGCTGCTGGAGCGACTGCCTTCGTTGATTTCCCACGAAGGAATCGTAATCTCGCTACTCCCCCTTTTTTCTGTTCTGTCCTAAGCGGGATTCAAAACCTTGTGTGAAGGAAAGGCTGTCAAAGTCGTTGACCATTAATCCGGTTGAAGGACAAATGGACAGTAAATCAACAGAATCGAGTTGTTTGCAGGATACGGATTCGGCAGTCGAGACATCTATATCTATTTCATTAAGAAAGAGAGGAAAGGATGCAAGCAAGGAAGCGCTAACCTATACGACTGCTATTCTTATTGATCAATGTGGGCTAAAATAAAGCCAAAAAAGGGAACTAGAACGGGGCGAACAAAGGAAACGAAGCTTTGATGATACCAAGCCGCTTATTCACTAGAAAGAATGTGAGTGGGTATGAGTCTATAGGCGTGAAATAGGGTCTTTCACTCCTAGCGGTAGGAAGAGACCAGACACACCTGTCGATAGTGTACCCGGCAGCCCTTTCGGTGCACTTATTGGAGTGGCCTGCCGCTGTCTCAATCGAGAAATGAAAGTGTTCATATAAGCGTACTGAACGATTCTATCTATTACTTACGTCATTTCTTGTCGTCAGTCAGTCTTCATAAAGACAGTTGGCCGAGTCGAGACCCACTGCTCAAGTCTTCCTTTCCCCTTCGAACTTCACTATCTGACTATCGAGAATGAACTCGAATGTTAGAATAGGCTGAAAGAAGACAATTCCCCCTTTATCACTCTCTATCCACGGCCTTTGCTTTTTTAGTTTCTATTCGACTGAACGAAAAGACGACATTCTCTTACGGTGAGAACCCACCAGACTCGCCCACATGGCCCATTTCATGGTGAGCCGTAGGAAGGCATCTCACCTCTGGTATTACCAAAGGGCTCCACAAACAGTGCCTACCAAGCACAGGTGAAGGAATGAGGTTCCAATCTCATATGGGAGTTACAGACCCGCAGGGTAAACAGGAGTTCCGCTAAATGATACCGGCGCAAGGTCAGTCAATTCTTTCTTTAATTAGGATAGATCCCTAGTGCCATCGATTTAGCTCTTGGAAGAAGGGAAGTTTCATTTGGAAGAGTAGGCATAAGAGGTCTTGGAGTCGGCATTAGCCCCGTTGTTGGAGGAGGGCACTACCCAATAGTAGGTAGTTGTTAAGTAGCTCTTCTTAGTTCGAGTCGGTGCCGGTAGCTGTGAACTCTTCTTTCTCGATGGGAAGAATAGGGTTGGTGTGGCGTAGCCAAGTCAATGGACTTTCCTTTCTTGTTTGAATTTACTTCCTAAACCTCTTCCTGCTCATTGACTATTGGGATAACTTGAATATGACTATGTTAAGGTTTCAGATAACCGCCTCCCATTAGTGATTTCATACCAGTTGAAGGACCCACGAGGCGGTAACTAGAAGGGAGGAGTGAATACCCGGGGATTTGTAATAGGAGCAATTCCGTAGCTACCTTTCAACATATACTTAAAAAAAGAATATCAAATCCTACGCAATCCCAAACTCCTAACATGCCTTTTTAACGCATCTCTAGAAATGAGTTTGGTCAAAGGGTCAGCAACCATTTCATAGGTGGAGATATACTTCATAACCAAATGAAGTGAAGTCGGGTGTCTATGTAAGTATTTTTTCTACCACGGAACTTGAGATCCTTTGCATAAGCTATTGCAGCCGTGTTATCAGAATAGATCACAACGGCTTTATCTTATATATATGTCCCGGAATATCCAAACTTTGCAAGAATCTCCTTAACCATATAGCCTCCATCACTGCTACTGAGCAGGCTACAAACTCTGATTCCATCATGGATAAGGATTTCCTTCTTTCTTACTACACCACGTAATGGCTTCTCCGCCAAGTATGAAGGTGTAGCCAGAAGTGGGTTTTCTTTCATCCCTATCAGCAGACCCATCTGAATCACTATATCCAGTCAACTGAGATTTCCACGTTCAAGGTCAAAGCTAGTCGAACTAGAGCGGGAAGGATTGCAGCTAAGCTAGTTCATCCGCATCTGTTGTCGTAAGGTCTTGGTCCTTTAATCAGTCCGGAGTTAGCATGTGATTAGTTCGAGGCGCTAGCTTTACTAATTGGAGTAGGAGTGGTGGTACTTACTTTCGTTCTTTGGTGGTTTGTATCCATTCTGCTTTTGTTGAAGGAAGGAATAACGATTGGACTGCTCCCCCTGGCGTTAGGGGCAAATTCTTCACTAACAAGGCTAGCCTAGCGAAGTCACTTCCGGATTCACTTCTTTTTTGAGTGAAGTGCACACCCGCGTAAATGGATAGAGGCCATCCTATCAGTTCCATCTCGCATTGAGAAACCTGCCATTCGGAGTCAGTCTTTGGGACCGCCCAGCACAGCGTAGAAGGGGTTGGGTCATCGGACCTCCTTCAAAGGTTGGCGAAACGGGTTGCTAGTTGTGTATCGCCGCTCCATAAGTCCAGCCAGAAGAAGGTAGACTTCCCATCCCCCTCACCTAAAAATCTCATAGAGTGAGATGGATCACTCAGATCTAGTCTTCATCGACATCCCGCTTGAGGGTCACTGAGGGTAAGAACGAACGCTTGATAGCTGCTCCAACTAATGGCATAAGTAAAGGTAAGAAATCTCATCTGACGAAGTGGAATTTCCCCTTCGGATCGAACCAAGACTAGTGGCAAACTGGTCATTTCATTTAGAAGAAGAAAGATTGGCACATAGCCAGTTATACCGTATTTCTTCCTGTGTCTGTGTCCTTTTTCGCTCATTGCTCGATTGACTCTAACCCAGAATGCTTTTACTGAATTCCATCATGCACTCACGGACGAGAGGGTCGAAGCATTCCATTCCAGGTGAGCTGAAAGCGAAGTGTGCACGTATCCCAGCCCGAGCAACCAGGGAAAGGTATAGAAGACTCGCGCTTACAGCTCTAGGATGAGCAAATCTCAGCAGGATCGTTAAGCTCACGGGTGAAAGGTGAAAAGTTTGCAGGCTTTGGGTGAATATCATTAAGTGGAGGAGGAGAGCGGGTCAGAGGGCTCCATCCCCCCTTTCTATGACGAAAGACCTAGGTTGATGCCGTGGATGGTCTAAACTCTGCTTTCCATTTGCTAACAGTGAGATAATGTCCAAAAATTCTAAAGGAAAGGGCTTCTTTTGTAGTTGAACCAGTTGTATCCTCGCCGAAAGACACGACAGAAGCCAATAGCATGAAGAGAAAAGAACTTTACTTTTGGACTATTCCCTTGACTACCCTGGGAAGGACATCCTACGATAGAGATTGTTTCCAACCGCGGGAGACAAAGCTTGATGATTCGGTATCGCATTCAAATATGTCCTCTTCATCACAGGCAAGGGGCCAATTCACATCGGGATAAGGGCCTAAAGGCAAAAAGCAATGAACGTCCCTACTTGCCTCTAAAAAGTAAGCAAGGGCGAAAGACAGACTGTATGGCTTGAAAGCGGGTGTCCGTTGCGATCCTAATTTGTTCTTTTGGGTCTAGTGCCCCCAGTGTAGCAGGCTTTAGTAGTAGTTGTTCAGGTGCGATGCACCACCAAACCGAGAACCCCAGCATTAGGCACAAAAGGAATAGGCCACCGAAAAGAAGATCTCCTTACCTTATAGGGGACACTGAAAACCAACCAAATCATGTGGACAATCTTGAAATCCCAAACAGGAGGCCCTAAAGTAGCTCGTTCGGGCAGGCACTTTGCTGCTATCTGAAATCAATCAGTCAGCGGAAGCCGAAGCTGCGAAATCCGCATAGTTGACCTAATCTATGTTTACGTACGGGCGCAGGTACTACGGGAATGGGAAGGGTACAAACAAAGACCCCCAATGACCAAACCATAGGCCCTATAACAAGAACAAGAAGGGTGTCAAAGCCCGGTACGAAGATTTGAGATCAAGTCCGCATTAGAAACAAGACATCACGGGACCTACCCTAAAGATGAATGAGCCATGTAACCACTCTTCCCCAACCCCAAGTGGTCAGCGCAGAGACAAGATGCTTACAAGGGAGTGAGCGCATTGGAGTCTCTCCTCGTCGCTAGTCCGAGACCTGGGTCTAAAGAGCCTAATCCAGTACAGATCAGATCATAAATCGCTCTACGCTTTGAGCCGGCTAAGTCTTTCAAGTCCACTGATGCCTTTTGAACACCATCTTTTCTCTTCCTTCAACCCGGATGACAACAGTTCCAGTGAGACCAGCTTCATCAATAGCAGGGTCTTAGCTTAAGATAGAAAACTAAAGGTTGCACGTGCTGGGGTTGGGATTCTTTCTTATTTATATATAGCAAATTCCTCGCTGGCCGATCCCCCCTTTCACCCGGTTCTATTAAAAAATATATTTCCCGATGTGATTACTTTCTTTTTACCCGAGGTTGAATCAATTGTTTCAGCTCTGGTTCAAATGGTTGGTTTCAGGGGTTGGTTAGGAAAGGCTTATCCGCTGTTCTAGAGTCGTGTTAGGTGGGAATTCTCATTTTTTTTTCCGTGGTGAGGTTGACGTTCAAGAGAAAGAGATTCATATTCAAGTTCCCCCAGGCCAAGGGGGGGCAATCAAGCCTTTTTGGTTCAGCTAGCCCAAAGTGAGTCGGAATTTCAACTGGCAATAAGGAGATTGGTTAAAAGAAAGCCTTAAGCGCAAGCACTAAGGGAATCCCATTAGAAAGCATTAAATTAGCATTAGCAAGGACGGACGGTTGGTAGTTGGTAAACTAAAGAAGAACTAGGCTATGGCTCAACTTGCAGCAAGTCTAGACTTCCCTGGCTTAGCAGGAGGAATTGGATATTGAACCCTTTAGTCTGGGACTTAAGGAAGTTACGGAGGAAAGCGCGAACGGTATAACAATAGGGAAGAGGCTTGTTTAGCATAGGGCTAAAAAGAAGCCCTATAAGCTGAAATATAGTACCCGTAAACCCCTTAGTTCCTCTTCTTTACCTAGGGGGCGGCTTTGAAAGAAACAAACAAAAAGGCTACTTACTAGCTTTGCGATAGGAGCTTGCACGTGGGCCCAAGCTCTATAGGAAAGAAAATAGCATAGAACATAGAAGCGGCTACTCTTTTGCGTTAGGAGTTATGTTATTGTCGTTTAGTTTAGCTTTCATTTAGGAGTGATCCTTATCGCAATCAAGCTGTGTCAGTTCCTATTGCTCTAAGACTGACAAGACAATAGGATAAGGGAAGTCAGGAAGGGAACCATAGAAAGGATAAAGGCTGCTGGTAGAGCCAGAGAAGAATCCGGAAAAGGGATTGGAGGCAGATCCGGACCCGAACGAAAGAGCTCTGCGGCGGTCGGTCTCTCACTTCATCTCGATGGTATTGTAGTCTAGTTTGAAAGGAACTAACTCAAGGACTGAGAAGCTCGAACGAGCAGCAGCTGCCATGCCTTGAAATGAATCCCAACAACCGGAGAGATAGATAGATGGAGCGGATAGAAGAACTGGCCTACCTCCCCTAACTGCAACTGTTATCGCTGGTTGAACCGGCTAAGCCACCTCCGCTATATAAGCTTAATTAGCTCGCCTCGTCGAAATACATTTTTGGGACGTATTCTCTGTCATATTCCAGCAGAGTCAAGGCCCATTTTGCTAATCGGCCTGTCAAGACTGCTTTGGTCATCAAATCTTTGTTTGATAGGACCGACTCTGGATATCAATTTGATTTGGTGTTCAAGTAGGTAGTGCCTTAACTTTTTCCACTTCGAAAGCTTCACCATACGGGAATGCCACATTCACTCGCTTTCGAGGACTTCCAACAACACTGGCTGAGGAAGGAAGCTAATTCCTTGCTTCAGGAAAGCAGCTAAAACAAAGAAATAGACAGACTTAGACGAGGGCATCTTGAACCCCTCTCCCTACGGTCGAGTTAGCCCCTTTAGGTCAGGGGCGGGCTAGCGCGTGCATTCGTTTTTCAGCTGGGCCCGAGAGAATGAGGTTCAAGACCTGTCTAAAGCGAACCGGCAGTGTGGTAAGCGCAGAGCGAGCACATGGCAGATACAAACAAGACCGGGGCAAGCGAATCCAGCCTAATGGAGCACAGATACAATTGACATTGCCTCCTCTTGCGAAGATTGGGTTAAGTTCAGCCATTCCTAGGCTTTCCCGTATCCCTTGGAGTCGGTTAAGGACGGAAAGAAAGAGAAGTCTCCAGTAAGATTTTTGTTAAAGCTTAAGACGGGCACACCCGGCGAAAGGATACGTAGGTTTTTCTTCCTTCTTCTAAATGGGATCCTCCTCACCGGAAAGTTCCCCTTTTGGGCTGGAACTGTAAGTAGCCTTAAGGCTACTTACAACAGTATAAGTCAGAACAATCAATCAGACTCACCTACATCCTCTGATCTAGGATGTAGCAGCTAGGAATCGCGCAACTGAGAAAGAAGCATGACCAGTTGAGCTCAAAGAACAAGAAAGGGAAGCACGCTTTGGAACAATCACAAAAGGGGATTCCCCGGGTATTTATAAGGACGGACCGCATACCAACCATTCCTTTTTGGAATGGAAAGAAGAAAGGATGGTCGTAGATCACTGATGTCGAATTCACGAAAAAAATCATATGAAAGAATCGTCAGATTTTGGGTTCCCGGAGTAGACGGTTTTGAATGGAGAATGAATGAAATAGAATAGTCTGGCAGAATCCCTATGATAGAGAAAGTGCGGAGCCTCCCACTTGTCGGGGTTACCGGGCTGGCTAACCTAATTATGAATTTCTATCAATGTCGGGATAGACAGAGGTCTAGGATAGTACGCTATCGGAGTGAGACCGGGGTACAGTAACGAAGTTAGACCGAAATGAACGACTCAATTCCTCTAGAAGAAAGGAGAGAGAAAGAACAACCAATTCTATGAAACAAGATTTTATTTACTAGGTTCGGTTGCTACTAGTCCGGGTTACCTCAGAGATAGAGCCTTTAGGGGAAAAAAACAACCAAGTTCTTGCACGAAATGTCCTGCTAACATAGGAGCACTCCTGATGGAAGGAGATAAAATAGTATTTATATCTGACATCTCAGAGGAGGAGGTCGAATTAGACGAGAGGGGAGACTGGGGATCATTAGAAATTAGTAGAACATTACTAGGGGATGGGGGCGGCGTCAAGGCAGGACACAATATTTCGTTAACCAAAGGACTAAGGCTTTCCTTCGCCCTTTGTGGCTGCTAGTGAAGTGGCAACTGGATTGCCTAGTGAAATGTGATCTCGATTGAAGCTAGATAGCGCCCTCCTCACTCGGAGCCGTAGCCGTAGTCTGGTCGGACCTCCGGACCCCTTATATATTCGATTTGGAAGAGCTCTTGCTCTATCGTTGAATTTCCTCGTTTAAAGATCTCGCGCAATCTAGGTTTGAGCTCTGATTTGATCTCGATAGCCGGTGGCAAAGGAAGCGAAGCGGCAACCGCGACTATGTTCCTAGTGTGGAAGAAAGAAAATGGAAGTTCTGGAATTTCCCCCCTGTACCTTACGGCTTGCGGAAGCGCTGTTCGTTACTATAGATGCAGAGGTTTAGCGGGCAAGGGGCGAATCCATGCATTGAACTAACAAAGAAAACAAGCATAGGCTTTTGGGTTTTAGGCTAGGCTTTCAACAAGGGAGGAATCCGTAGAAGACAAAGCAATCGACCCAAAAAGAAGATCAGGTCTCAATACGAAGCCTTTGTTACGACACAACGTAGACCTCTAAAGATAGATGTAAGGTGTCCGGCCAGAGTGAGCTTATGGGATGTAGCTAATTCAACCAGGTCTTAACCTCAAGGAAAGGCGGCATGCCCTAGAAGAAGCTCATAGACTTGTTAACAATTCTTTCTTCCTAACTAAGCCGAAACCCACGGGGCGGTAAAGCGAAGAGTGATGAAGAATAGCCTACTGGGAGAAATGATTTGCTAGATCATTCGAGTCAATGCGGTGACTAACCTTCCCGCTTCCAGAAGAAGGTCCGGCATTCATCCGATAGCTAGACCGAAATCACCAAGTTAGGTTCACGACCTTTGTAACCTCACGGCCACTCGGAATGGATGCTGTTCCAAAGTAAGGTCGGCAGGGGCTTCACTTCCAAGACTTGGCTAAGGCCTTCAATCCGGATAAGGGCATGTTTCAAGCTCATAGGTCACATAGGTCACTCTTTGGTGCCCTTCTCTTCCTAGTCCAAATGCCATACGACCATAGGTCCTCTTGCCCTTGGGAGTGCCTTTGGCATGGCACATGTAACTTGGGACCCCCATCCATACCTGGGGCACGTCAATCTAGCTCTTAAGTCCGTTGCAAGGGTCACGGAAAGGAAAATCTTAACTTGAAGCTACCAAGATCCAACGGTGTCCTTATAGAAGGAATCTTCGATTCTCCCTCTATTGCCCCGATGGGACTTTGAACAGCGAGGGATGTGAGGATGGTGTTAAGCGTCCTTCGGACCTTTTGCTGTTGCAAGTGCAAGCCGGTAGGTTTCTAACTATCACAGTGTTAAGAGGAGATAAAAAGGCCTTTTCAACTCGGAGATAGCCGGGTCTATAGCTTTGTGAACAGCATCGGATGAAGGTAGCCGCAAGAGAGCTACTATGTCTTAAGCCCGAAACTCATCCTTCTAGTCTACCTACGTTATTCTTTTCTTTTGGAACGTAAAAACTGCTATGCGGATTCAATCAATAGTTACGCCTTCACCTGATTCAACAAGGGAGAGTTTCCCACCAATCCTTCTTGATCAGTTTTATTGACATAAAGATGCTTTCTCACTCTAGCTAGGGATAATTTCCTTTTCTGTCAATCGATGAGAACTTCTTTCCCTAAACAAGGGCGGTCGTCCCAAGCACTACTGTTAGCGAAGCTAGCTTTAGGATATGTTTTGGGATAGAGTGTTCTGTAAATAAGCTAGTTTTTCCATCAATAGGAACTAGTGGGCAAGGCATAGGTTCTTGCTTACCTGGATTGGCTGCTCATCTTTCTTTCCAGGGATGAAGGCAGCATAAGAAGGAAGGAATTACATTAGCGGCACGAACGAGTAAGAAGAAAGAGAGGATGCAAGGGCAGAGGCGCGAAGTGAAGCCAACCCAATACATAGGTTCAGAAGCAGAATGGGGCAAGGCCGAGGAACCGAATTGATGGCCTATCCCGTGAATAAAGACTGACGCTGGACTAGACTTCAGCCCTTGGCTTTGCCCCGCTTTCTGCCTCTGAAAACGTATTCACATCTACTCCCAACGCCCAAGCCACCAAGGGTTCTCGTGGGCACTTACCTATCCTAGAAAACGTCCGAAAAAACCTGCTACAAAACTAGCGATAAGGGGCAAAAAGACTTTCAAAGCACGTACAGAGTCATGCTTCTTATTTTGAATATATCTATTTCTCTTCATTATTCCATAATTCCAATTCCGTTTATTTTCGAGGTCAGGGGGAATGCCGCCTGTTTGTGATTCGGTGTCTATATTCGAATTCGAACGTCGTAACCATACTGTCGATTTTCTCGAAAAAGTAGAAGCGGGGAATGACGACAAAAACTTTCGCATATAAATGTCGAAGTATTAGTCTTTCTCTCTAGGTGCCAGCTGTCCTCGTGTAGAGTTAGAAGCCTAAGGTAAAAGACTAAACTGCCGAGGATGCTCCCTCTTGCGAAGGATACAGTGCCCTCGTGTGAACCTAGAGACACCAACCTAGCTCACGCTAAGTTGATGCCGGCACTTGACTTTCAGCCCGGTATGACAGATTACACACTAAGTTCTCATCATATCATCCCCTTTTATTGATGGGCGAACGACGGGGATTGAACCCGCGCGTGGTGGATTCACAATCCACTGCCTTGATCCACTTGGCTACATCCGCCCCTGCCCCCGCACAGGTTTTAGTCTCTATCTACGATCATATTCATTCTGAACCCCCCCGCTATCAAAGAGAAGCTTTTTCCTATACTATAACTAGAGTGTCTATTTCTTGTTTTTTGGAATTAGGGGAAGCAAAGCTTCAAACAAAGAGGTTGGGCTGTTCACTTCATTGATTTGACTTCACTTTACTTAAGATTAAAGATGGGGGCCGGTCTCGTCATTCATGCAATTCCCCCGTCCATCGATCGATCACGCGAGCATCCAGTCAGCACATAGCGAACGAAAAAAGCGTTCGTTCATCCTGGATTCTATTCCTCAAGAAAAATGTCTATCAATTGATACCTATTCATTCGGTCAAAGTCTCCACGGCGTTTTCATGCCCTCTACTGAGAGGTGCATCATGTTGGTTGATAGGAATCGGCAAAGACCTTCTTGTACACGTCCTCGAGGGCTGCATTCATGGCAATCATCACTAGTTTCTCCCGAGGGCATGTATGGCTTTGTTCTTGGTGTTGTTTAATAGATGTCGAGTGCCGCTTTTCCCCGTCCGAGAACCTCCATCTGCTCTAACTGGGCGAGCTAGAATCCTTATGTCAGGTTGGTTGTTCAAAAGACATATCTTTTCTCTTTACCCTTTGCATCTTCATCTTTTCGAAAGCCTAGACCCATTCTTCTGGATCCTAATTAGTCCTAGGTGCAAGGCCTCTTCCATAAAGAAAAGACCTCTCCTCCATTTTGTTGATAGAAAGAGGATAAGCGCTATCCATTGAGTAAAGGGAGGTTTTGCTACACTACAGTGATTCGGGCGGTTGGTGGCCCCTTCGAGAGTAGCGGGTCCTTGCCGCTGCATGAGTGGTAGCTCACGCTCAAAACTCCTCCTACACGAGTCCTAGTCGTTGCGCTGCGGTCCGTTTCCCGGCTTCGCTTGCGCGATTTTTTTCACTTATTTGATTATTGGTTTCATCCATCCCCGACCCTAATGAATCGAGTATGTATGAAGGGGTCAGTCAGTCAAGCGGTTCGGGTTCTCGGTCGGTTCCCGTTCGCCTGCCCCCCCCTCATAGTCCATTAGTGGGTAGGGTGGTCAACTTAGAGGGCGCCCGCCTCCAAAAGCGGAGACCGAACAACCGCCAGGTTGTCGAAGACACGTCTGAAGAGGAGGCGGGAGTGCTAGGGTATTGTACTAAGGGTCTAAAAAGGGTCTTAACCTAGCTCCCGAGCCCTTCGCCCTTCAGGAAAGCTATGAAAGAAAGCTTAGGCAAAAGCCACTCTCAGAGATCAGAGTAACAAAAGAGGAAAGCATATGACGTAAAAGACAAGCTTACCTCGATCTGTCATTACATATGATATATCGAGAGTTCAAGACCATAACGTAAATCATTTAGAGAATGCCGATGAGAAAGTAGATCTGGTTCCGAGATATGGAAAGCTGTGAATACAGTTAGTGAAGCTAGACCAGGAAGTGGGGTATCCCCGGAAAAGAGGTAGGCCTTAAGTTCTAGCTTAGACTGAGCTTTGCTTTCTGAAAAAGTTATTTTTTCGTTATTAGAGAGAAGCAGAAGCGGAGCACTCGTGGCACACTTACTATACCCATTCGAGAAGAAAGTTTAGTTCCTATTCACCGCTGCCCCTGCCCTTTTAGAGATAGAGGAAGAGGTATAAGAAAAGAAAAAAGAAGAAGCTCGTACCTCCCTCCTCTACCTGTCTTGGCCCTAGTCGATGGGAGGCTAGCGTGCCAGTTGTTGGCCGACCCCTATCTTTTCTTCTTGTTTGTTTGGGCCATTGGCCTGTTCTCCGATGTAAATTCTCTCAGGTTTAGTTAAATTGCGAATAGGTTGAGCTGCTTATTGATCCTGCACCTCGTTTTGGTCAAAAGTCTTGACGCTTCCGTTAGAACTCAATTCTTGTGCTGGTTGGTCTTCAAACGGCCGTCAAAGAAAGAGTGATAAGAGTTGAAACCTCTCTCTCTCAGACATCCACCAAGCCATTAAGCCAGTGTAGAACATGGGCTGCTGGACAGAGTGCTTCCCGATGAGATCCTTTGAGACTGAATGCTTTGAGTTGGGTTCCTTTCAAAAGACAGATCGGGAAATAGCTAAATTAACCCTAAACTTGCTTTCGTTTTTGCTTAATGGTATATAGGTGAACCTGAACCAGGTCGAATCTTTTCTCTTCCTGACCCCGACCCTGAAGTAAGGTCGGTACTAGGAATCTATCAATATCCAGGATAAAGATAGAATCAATGCGGCGAGCAGTCCACTGATTATTAGAGTCTCGGGACTGCCTTCCACCACTTTTTTGAAAAAGGAAAGGAGAATATCAAGTATCCTTGGATTCCAAGGGGCCTTTCACAGAGGACATCCTTCTATACCTTGGTCTCCGTCCCACTCTCCGGTAAGCGCACAACAAAGAGGGACAGCTGGTGGAAAGGAGCTATCGGGGGGGACTCAATCTCCCAATTGTTCTCTCTTCATGGCGGAGCAGGACAAGAAGGAAAATCTTCAAGATGACATCTGGGACTTAAGGAATTGAATAGGCAGCTAGACTTTGCCTGCTTTCCGGCTTAGACTTATTTTGTGAAGTATGCCAGTTTGCTAACTCTAAGTCCTTGCTTTGACTCTGCCTCTTTGGACTCACTAGCCTAAGGCTTAGCCAAGACTCATTTTTTCGTTGATTGAAATTTCCATCTTGCCGCTTATTTTTGGATTGAGCTCCACCAAGTAAGGCCACCTCTGAAGTTTGAGAACCTGCTGGAACTTGGATTGCTGAGGCTGACTAATATTATATAAAGGATAGGATATTAAGACTATCAAAGAAGATGAACTTGCGGGTAATATACTGTAAGACTGACTGGCTTCGAATGAGGCTTTGAAGAAAGAGATAGAGGTTCTCAAGAGCGGATCTTCAAGAGCAAAGACCGGAGAACTGTAAGAGCTGATTTGTCTCAATTAGGCTTTTGACGGCGCAGAGAAAGATATTATTTGAATTTAGGGGATTCCTCTATAAAGAATAAGGGAGAAGATCTACAACCTAGCAAACTGGCCTCCTTCTTACTAGCATTCTTCCAGGTCCTCTCGAACCGGCATCTTCCAACCTGGTGCTCTCACTTCTCGGACTAGTACAGGTCCAAACCAAAGCCAAAGCTCAAAAAGTCTAAGGAGAAGTTCCTTCTCTATGGAAGAAAGAGAAAAGCAATTATTTGAAAAGCTCGGAAATTCCTTATGGGAACTGCAATAAGATAGAAAGAAAGACCAGTGCCTGGCCTGCTACTGCTTATTCTGGATAATACGACGTTACTACTCCCCTTCCTGCTTGCCATTTACTTTAAAAAGCAGCTCATTCTTCAACCCCAGGATGTGATATGTGATGACCTATTCTATCTTAACTTTAGCTACTCAGAAACCTAAACGATGGATGTTTTTCCCCGTCTTCCCAAACCAATTTACCCATTTGAGATGTCTCCATGTGTGGCGTGATAAGATAAGGACCACTAGGGGCCCGGTTTGTCCTTCTTCCCGCAAGAACCCTAATCCTTCATTCTATTCCATACAGCCTTGGTAGGACATCTATTTATCTATTCCATAAACCCTCAGCTCGGTAAGCTCCATTTTTTTATAGGACCTGAAGGCTTACAGGAGACCCTCCATGTAAGATATCTTCCGAGACTGTCTAGTTATCCGGGAATGATAGTCTTTGTTTCCCAGTCCTTATAAGGAGGAGAGTCTACAATGTCCGAATGTTCGAAAGAAAGATGCTACTGCCACTAAACTAAGGGAATAGCTCCTTAATTCCTTCTTGTCTCGCTCGCTTAGGCTTTCTTCCCTTTTTTCTCGACTAGTTGTCGCATGCAATGGGAAAATGGAGTTCATGTCCAGCCCCTTTGGGTACAAGAAAGCTTGTATTTCCGTCTGGTCCAATAGATGTAACTGGCACCTTTCAGGTCGAGTCTGAAGCCATCTCTAATGCCCTCTTTTTTTGTGCTATTCCTCATCTTGAAATCCATGCTGAACACATTGAATTCGATGCTTTACTTCCTCATTCTAAGTCCATGTGGACCTCCGGAACGTAAGCCAGAAAAAGGTTAAGCACGACCCTGGTTCAGGTGGAAATACTTTCAAACTACGCATCCACTCACACTAGGATCATCGTCAAAGTGAAGAGAGCTGCGGAAATCTTGCCTCCTGTTCATAGGGAAGATCTTTGTGTGCTGGTATCAACCGAGAAAGAAAATATCGAGCAGCTCCCCTATTTGAATGCAAGGATCGATCCTAGGAGCTGGAAACCTTATTTCAGTGAGCTCTTCAGACAATGTTCTACAAGCAGCTAAAGCTGCCGCACTTTTTCCTTCTTCCTTTGCAACCGGGGATGTGCTCCTAAACCTGGACTAGACTTGCTATTATCAAATTAAAAAGGTCTCTGCCCTTATCCTTTTCTTTAAAGAAAGAAGACTGGGTGCCCTCTCGCGTCATTCCCCTTAGGTTACGTCCTTTCTTATGGAATTAGATCTTTCCTACTTTCAGTTTCAGTCAAGTGAGTTCTATGCTTCTAAGCCCTTTCGAACTTCACTATATATATGTCATCCCAGCCTACTCTATTTCTATGCCGAAAGACCTAGAAAGAGCATTTCGTTAAGCAGCCGGGATCATTAGAATACGATATCCTTTCGTCACTGCTGAATCGAACTAACTGCCATGCCAACAAGAGCAATAAAATAACATCGCTTATTCATTCAACGACAACGGATGCCGATGAACTAGCTCCTTCTTTTCTTGCTAACAGTATGCCTATTCTTACCTTTTAAGTGACAAACAAGGAGGTTGAAGGTACTCAATTTTACTGGGCCGCCTTACTAATAAAGGGGCTTTCTTATGAAAGAAGAATAACTCCCCTTGAGGGAGAACTTCTTTCACGGGACTGCCTAAAGAAAAGAGAGTCCTAATGTAAAAAAAAAACTATGTAACTTAATGAAGGACTTTGGCAGAAAATCCTTAGGTGCTTTTTTTTTATTTAGCCCTATTGGCAGACTATGACCAATTGGATGGTTAGAGAACAGGGCTCCCCATCGAACTTTCTTTCGGCCTTTCTTTTGCCAGCAATGGTGATCTCTCATGACTCTTAACATTTCTCATTGTCTCGAAGTTAGCTGCTTGGCATGAGTAGCTTGGCTTGCTCATGCGGGGCTTTGTAAAGAAAGTAACCAGGGAATTCATCTACTAATCTTCTAAGTTTTGATCAGCTGTCCCAGGTCAAGGAGTAAGTATTCGCTGTTGGCATGTCCGAGCTAAGATCGGTTGAGGCGGGTAAAGACGGTTGCCTAGCTTACTTAGTAAAGGACTCCTTTTGTTTAGCGGTCATGGATCGTGGTTAACTTTTATACCCCTATTCTCAGAGTTCACGTTCTGATCTAGAAAATATACTTAGAAGATGAGTTCCATAGTTTTGGACAGGAAAGGAGGTAAAGCTTCTCTTAAAGCAATCGGGCAAATGCTAGCTTACTAGCTTTAGTAGCTTGTGTACTAGCCTCTAAAAGCAGGGGTAGGTTGATTTAGGATGCTAACTAAGTAGATGCGGAAGCGAGGTGCGAAAGCAAGCGGGCAACAAGTGGATTGGGCTAAGGCTTTATTTGCTCCTTAGGCTTTCCTGTTCGAAAAGGCATAGGAAGAGTTAAGCCAGCATAGAGCAAAGCTCAACCAATGGGCTATTTGCTATAGTTCAAAAGCCCCGTTAATAGAAGGTCTGGAGACATGAGAAGGTGGTTTACTTTTGTACTAGCGGAAGCGTACTTGTGTGTTAAAGGGGTACTGTATTTGGGCTGCTAAGTAGAAGTAGAAGCTATAGGCGAAGACTTTCGCGCCTTGCTGTTAAGTAAGGTTTCAGCTAGCTACTTGCTTGTTAAAGGTGCTTGCCCCCTAGCTGGATATCCTTTACTGCATCTCCTAAGAGCTGATGACGGAATGGACCACACACCTTTCTTCCTCTGGGGACTGATTCAAATGCAGCAAGGTGGTAGACCATTTCTTGAGAAAGTGGGGCACTTAATTCCCCCTTAGCCGAGTGAAAACTCGGATCCGCCTCAACAAGTGTGGAAGAGGCGGGGTCCCCAATCCTTTGGGTTGCAGGTGCCTCATTACTATGTAAAGAGTCTCCGTCCGGTTTCAAATTACAGCACGAGAAAACACAACACATATTTTTTATATTTATATTGGTAGTAGTAGTAATTGTTCCTGAAGGGGGTACCTGTCCCCCCTCGCAGCAACCTCTACGGACCCCTAGTACCCCTCTCAATAAAGCTAAAAAATCTATCATCATTCTTCTATCTAAAATCTGCCTCCTCTTCCTGCTCCTCTATTGATCAAAAGCATGTGGCAGCGCCCACATGGGAAAGGAAACTGGAAAGCATAGAAAGACCTAGCGAAGTGAATGACTTGATCGTACTGTACTAGATAGACCATCCTCCTTTCTATACGCTATTTTGGATCTGGTCGGATCCTCTTCTTTACCAATGGTTGTTGACCAAAGAAAGAAAATCTTATCGATCTTGTTTGTACCTTAACCTTAGTACACTGAACACCAACCCAATCTCAATGAAAAAAAGATAAATACAAGCAACTACATCATGAAAGCCGGAAGTAGTGCTTTCTACGCTATTTGCATACCTAAAGTGAAAGCCTTGAATCTAGCCTACAATCCCTTCTTTATTCTCTTATGATATTGCATCCGGCTTTTCTTATATTCAATTTCTAGTGACCCGGTAATGCCACATCAACTATTCTGTGCTCGTGGGTATCTTAAAACCATTGATTCAATAGCATCGGCGAGAGAGAGAATTCCTATTGAGTTAGCTTTCCTGGGGAAGAGGATATTCTAGAAAGGCTATACCACGACCACCAAAGCCAGAAGAGAAGACATCATTCTCGAAAAGGTCGAAGGACAAAGAAGAGCTAAAAGCTAAAGATATTTTTCTCTAAAAGCAGCTACCGGGTGAGAATAAACAACTACCATTTAAGCTGACAGCTACACGGATTCACCACTACTTATGACTTCTTACTCCTGCTCCTAGACAAACTAAGAAGCAAGGAAAGAGGAACTATATATATAAGATAGAAGATCTTTTATCCGCTACAACTCTAACTCCTAACTCAGGAACTACCTAGCTACCTTAATTAACGTAAATCCGAGATTTGAGAGAAAGGGGCTGGGCCAAGCCTGGATTGAATGCATCTCTCCTGTAATGGGTTCACTCGATACAAGGGGTCTAAGACCGCACGGGAATGCATCCAGTCAATTCAGGATCATCAACATTTCTTAGACCTTGATCTTAAAGCGTCAGCGACTTGCTCTCATTCTTTTCTCAAACAAAGGACTTCGCTGACTGGTCGCACTCAATAATGCTAGTTTTGTTCCTCCCTTGATCGACAGCGCACTCTGGGAAGATTTTCTGCTTTTTCTCTTCCAACAAGGGATCCTGTTCATCCACTCAAGCGCATTGGATCGTTGGTTAGCGTAGGTGGGCATATCACTCCCTCCAGTATTTACAATGTCACATTGGGCTTTGGCCGAGCCCTTTTGATAGACGAGCTTAAGCTAGGTTCAGAATAGATAGATGGGTGTGTAGAATGTGATACCTCATTTCGATGCATAGCCCTTTCATCAGTATGGGGCTGATTGAAGCCAGTAGGAGGGGCCCTTCTTACAGCCCCAGTTTCAGGGTCTAAGGCGGAGAGTAAGAGAGAGCTGCTCCCGCGCTTACTACTTGTTAAAAGAGATTGCATTGAACCGACAAAAACGCAACTGTAATGGTTCCTCCACAATCAATCTTCTTGTCTGGAAATGCATGCTTTTCTTTTATGGAGGGGTTATTTCCCTCGCATTACAGGTTCAACCCTCACTCTCTCCCTTACGCTGTGCTCTACCTCTCCAGGGGCTAGTTTCAAGTTCGATCATAGACGCAAGCAATCTAGCAAGCCTGCCCTCCTTTCTTTTTTGCAACTGGAATAGAGGGACGGTTTGCTACTTCCGAATCCGGGAAGTCCTTCTCGAAAGAGTCATCTAAGGCTTTTCGACTTCAATTTGCCTTTAAGCCGGCCTTCTTCGAGTGAGGACTTGCTCGGTTCTCTCACTACCAGAAATCCGTATCTTATAGAATATGGATCCGGGCATTTCCCTTAAGATAAGATCCAGCGCCTGCAGAAGTCAAGTGATAGGAGAAGCAGCTGGTGGGAAATCTCTATTCATCACACCCCTCTCACCCGAGCCTCCTGGAAAGACCCTTGGTCTCCAATCTGCAGATGAGGGGATTTCCCGAGGACTTTTTTACTTTAATGGTTTTGAGAAAACTTGTCTTCTAGTCATTCTAACCAACTCTCCACTGATAGTCATCCAACCTCATTCTCGTGCTTAAAATTAAAGCCTTTTTCTTTGCCATTCCAGAATTGGTTTTGTGGATTTCTGGCAAGTGAGATCTTATGTGGACCAGTGCGTGAAAGCAATTAAAACAAAAGCACCTAATGACAAATCAAATTAGGATATATAAAGAGAGCCGGGATTAGGCCCTCGCGGTAGACTTTTGGGGCGCATTCCGCCAGTAGTGATCGACTAGGAAAGAGATCTTGGGAATCCCTTTTTTGGCCTTTCACAAGCCTTAAGTGAATCGAAGAGATTTTGGATTCACTTTGGTAGCTGCTGTTTTATTTATATTCCGGATTCACAAGAATTTGCAGGGCAGCACGGATATAGGACTCACAGGTGTCTGCTGGCTGTTTATTTTGCCCAGTATTATCCGGCACATATAGAAAGATAGGAACAAAGACTGAATTGAAGGCCGCAGCACATACCATAAATAAATATCATCCAAAATTTCGGACCTATGCAGAGGAGATGGAAGTGGCACTCAGACCAGAAGGTAAGGAAAAAACCTTGATATATACGAATGTCCTTTCCTCCTTACAAAAAGAAGAAGCAACTACCTGCAGGTAGAATCCAATTGAAGACTGATGGGTGTGCAAAACAAAAGGAAGCCTGGCCCTCCTGGGATTGGAGGGATTGCAAGAGATGACCAAGGCGGATGGTTATTTTGTTTTTGTGGGCACATGGCAAAAGCTTTAAGTTTAGCTGCTAAACTTTGGGCAATAGAAAGACTATTAATGCTGTTGAAGGTTATGAAATAAAAGATGGCATCCTTGAAACTGATTCTGCAGAAGCTCTAAGTCTGATTACAAATGCTGAGATTGAGGATCACCCGTGAAGAGCTATGCTTTAAGACTGCGCAGATCAAACAACTCACAGTGACCCCTGTTCACAGCCTTTGCCAAGGCAACTTTTGTGCAGACTTCCTAGCCAACAATGATAGACCTATCATACATACATTTGTAACTAACTACTGAAGGAAGCGGATCGATCGAACCTATAGTTAGTCCTCTTTCGATCGATTTCTTTCTCTTGACTCTTGAGGATCTTGATCGGCTAGGCTCCTATGTCTTCTTCCGAACAGTTCTAGAAAAAGGCTTGGCCTATTTCCAATTCTTTTTGCCGTTTGTGGGGGCTCATGTCCGTATTTCTGTACTTGAATTACATCCAACCTTCCTCTATATGCTCTTCTCTTAATCCTTTTTTCTTGTTTTCTAAGCAGGGGTTGGAAGCTACGCTAGCTACTCTAGTACATTCGCTGTCCTCTGGCAGCACAATGCCAATTCAGCCTTAAAGCCAGAATCTAGTGGTGGTTCCTTACCCTTACAGAAGAGCTGAAGCGGGGGTGAAGGGGCCTTTCGCTCGGTCTTTAAAGCCTGGCTTTGCTTTGAGTAGGAGCCTATCTCGGAATCAATGAGTCAATCAATGTCCGGCTTCAGACCTGGGACTGGGGTGTATTGGGAAGTTCGTCTAGCTAATTAGGTAGGTCGTCAAGCCTTTGTCTTTCTGCCAACCTGCGAGCTTAGGCATTTTCGTTGAAAGAGGAATGATAAAGGAATTCATTCCCCGCTCCATTGGCTTACGAAAAGGTTTTCCAAACACCAGACATTGGTAAAATAATCGTAAGACTTGGGCCATCATACGGACAAGCTTCGGATTAGGATTCTGATCGGGTTACCTTCAGGTGCTCCTTATTATATTAATAGTGACACGTGAGAGATCTTACCTTTATACCCTACGGTATACAAAAGGAACTACTCCCATATTGTCACTCTGATTCTCCCTTGCAGTAGCGACACAGCCAGCACAGGCTTTAGACGAAGTCGAAGAGAGAAAGTCCTATCTTTCGAGTTACTAAGCATCTCGATCTAGTAAAATAGCAAAAAACTTGGGGGAAATCTTCCTGAATAGCTAAAGCCAAAGAAAGACCAGTAATGACATACTCTACAACGAGTAGAAAAGAAAGAGCCTTCTCTCATTACACGCACGGATTTAGCACTTTTCACCGACAGAACAGGCTAGGAGGTATAGCTTGGATTCGGATTATAAGATGGATAGACATAGACACAGGCCTTACTTCTTACTCTTACCCAGGCCGGGGAAAAGATGCTCTATCTTTCCCGATCGACATTGTAAGAAAACTAGCACTTTAATCTGAAAGTGGTGAGGCATCAAAGGCAAAGGCCCAACCAACAAAGGCATTAGTCTCAGATTCAAGGTTTTCAGCCGGATCGAGCTGCATTCTATTCTGGTTGGGAAAGTGGCGAAAGTTCCATTCATCCGGGATTACAATCTCCATCAGCCAATGCAGAAGGTAAGCAAGGGTGAGTTTGATTAGTGAGCTTAAGTTCCTTTTCCAGAGGATGAGGAATGGCATGAAAGAAGAAGCCCATTCTTTTTAAGTGGAAAGGGCAGAGTTCCATATTGACTTAGATAAGATTGGAGAATGAAGCTAAGCAAGGTCGGTTGATTGAATGATTTGAAAAATGAAAAGCAGTCTTACTTCACCTAGAGGGAGAAAGCCAATAAATAACACCGTTCTAAGTAAGAGACGGAAAGCACTCACTGTGATGAAGAGTTACGTACAGACTACACAGAGGCAACTAATGGTCGTGTACCCAAGGTAAGATGATGACAGAAAAGCATAGGTCAGAAAAGGAGATCAAATCATCACTGAGATGGCCTCCTCCTCGGTTCGCTTCTGAGGATCTCTAGTTGGCGGGGGCAGCCAACAAGGCCTACTTCTCAACCGGTTCACCAGAAGGGCTGCTTATGAGAGCTAAGGTGACTAATTCATCATAAAAAAAAGTAAAAGGCAGAAAAAGACTACAATGCCACAAGCAAGAGAGAAAAGAGAGTGCATCTCACTACCAGTGCCGTCAAGATCGGGTACAAGCACCTCTGGAACAGCAAGTTCAACTTTTGGATGCTTAAACAACCACACCCTTTCCTGCGCCTCTGCACCCCCCTTTCATCTTCGGTTAGCGAGAAAACGGATTCAAATAACTAAACAACAACAAGGCAATGGGGCCTAAAGCCCCCCATTTATACCACAACTAAAAAACCTATTCATTCACTTACGAAGCAATCGGACTCGCCTCTTTTTTTTGTTTATAGAAAGCGTGTTCAAGGCGTCAAGTTTTAGTATGAAATCACACTTCGCGGTGCTTTGCTTACATTACACCTCTGGTCTATCAAAGTTTTTTTCATCGTCCAAGAACAAATGCCTCTTCAAAAGATAATCTCGAAGAACTAAACAATACTTAACTTACCAGCCTTACTAGGCAAGAAC